TTATAGCTATTTTGGCTTCAATCTTCCCTTTTTAAGCGAAAAAATTGAAGATTTAGTTACGATTGAAAGTTTTGTACTATTATCCATAGATCTTTTATTCATACTCATTTAATTGGAAGAATTGAACCAATCAAAAAAATTATGCTTCTTGACTCCATAATACAATTTTTTTATGAAAATTATGATTGTCTTTTGGATAGAAATCGTGATAATGTATATTTTTTCCTCAAATGTGCTATTGAGGGATAAAGTCTTCAATCTTTTTAAGAAATAAAGTTTTTGATCGGAATATGAAATATGAAAAAAAAGGAAAGACCCCTTAACTATTGAAGTTTTTAATAGAACGAATCACACTTTTACCACTAAACTATACCCGCTACATATTGATTATTGGATATAAAGGGGCCTTTTGTCCAACAAAGTAATTAGATGTAGTCAAGATAGCATCAGAATCATGAAAATTTCAGCATTAACACGTATTTTGTTCCACCGTGAGAAAACTTGAGAATAGGTAAATAGCAAAAAGTTTAGTCAAATTTCAATAGTGTCAATAGTGTATTAAAGTTATAAGTATTTTATATAAGTATTTTATTTTTTGAAACCTCTCTTCATTTGAATCATTAGATTTTCTGAATTTGAGTAAATTGGGCCTCAAACTTTCAAGCTTGTCCTTTGCTTTGAGCAAGTAAATGATTTAGAGTATCATTTTATAAATATATAAATATGTGTGTTTTTTTTTGATATTCTTTTTCTTATCAGATATATTTTTTTATTCTTAAATAGAAAATTTATAAAATTAGGAAATTCATTAATGGAAAACAAATTTCATTCTAAATGAAAATTGAAGTTCAGTATTATATTCATCTTAATAATTACCTTAATAAGTCTTAATATTAATAAGAAAGAAGTATTAAGAAATAAAAAAAAAGAAAGACGAAAAATCTTAGTACTATAGAAAAAGAGTACTAAAATATTAGTACTATATTAGTATATATTATATACTATAAAGACCCTTACTAGTACTAGTAAGAGTACTAGAACACTTTTACAAAGCTATAAAGATTAAATATTCTAAATTAGACTCTAATTTACTAGAATATACTAAATCTACTTAGAATATTAGAATAGAAATAGAATATCTAAGATTAAATTAGTAAATATCTATAATATATTCATTCTATTAATTATTAATTTAGATATAGTTAGATATAAAGAATAGATAATTTTTTCAAGAATTTATAAGATAATCTATTTATTAGAATCTTATCTAATTTCTAAGAATTAGGAATGATAATGAAAATGACTCTTCTCGTTTCAATAAAAAATATTTTATTTGTCGGAACAAAAGAAGTACTGGCCCGGCCAGTACTTATACTTAACCAGGCCGGGGAAATGAAGTTTTTGTTTTGTACAAAATAAAAAAAAAAAATAAAAGAAGTAAGGTATTCTTTCTATTCGAGAAATCTTTTTTGAATTATTGAAGTAAAATCAAAATTGTTATCAATCTTGACTTCATGTGTTAAATTACATGATAAATTTCTAATTTGGAATGGGGAGAGATGGCTGAGTGGACTAAAGCGTCGGATTGCTAATCCGTTGTACGAATTATTCGTATCGAGGGTTCGAATCCCTCTCTCTCCGACCCCCCCGATCACTTGAGATTTTATAATTGGAAGAATTTTCGATTATTCTTTTTTTATGAATCTTTTATCTTTATCTAACGTATATTCCATTTCTTTTCTTTATACATTTACCTATGAAAAAAGAAAGTAAAAATGAATCTCATCTCTTTTTTTATTCTTTTTATTCTTCACGCCCAGGATTACGCCCCGGATCGTTAGATAAGAATCCGAAGATGAATAGAGAAACAAAGAATATTACTACTGTGTAAACGAATAGTTTAAGAGTAAGCATTACAAATCTCCAAGATAAGATAAGATCATTTTTTTTAAGGAAATAGATCACCTATTTTACGACACATACTATCGCTCTAAAGATGAAAGAAGTTTTTTTTTGAAATTTATTTTTATGAATTTTCTTCTAATGTAATAAGATTCGTATTTTTTCATTACCAAAAATTTCTTGGCATATTCATATCTATAATGAAGTAATTTTATGGGGTATGGGATCTTATAAAGGAAAGGTTAGAACAAAAGAAATAAGCTGGTTAGCTTTTTAAAGAAAAGATAAAGATCATCATTCAAATTCAATTTCAATATAAAATAGAAAATATCAGACTTTTTGAATCGAGGGTTCCTAATGTCCAGACTTATCTGAATCTTATTTATGATCTTCTTGATTTTCAGAATAAAATCTCATCTTTTTTTATCCAAGAAATTATGAATTGAATAGAGATTAGAGATTCTATTTTTATCGGAAACTTACAGCAGCTTGCCAAACAAAGGCTAAGAGAAAAAAGAGTAAAGGGATAATTGGCATAACGTCTATGATTGGATTGAAAAAGGCATAAGCCTCGGGCAATTTGGCGAAGAAAAAACTACTCGAATAAAGGGTAGAATTAAGACAGATACAAATTAAACAAAAGATATTAAGCATAACAAATATTCTTTTCTTGTTCTTAAAGTTAAAGATTCAAATTAAATTGAAGAATAAATTATCAGATTGGATTGAGTTGTTTTTCTGAGGGAAAATTGAAAATAAAAAAGGCAGATAAAAGAGATAAATTCTTATTTTTCTTTGACTTCTCCCCAATCAAGAATCCTTCCTTACATTATCCAATCAAATAAGAATACAAGGAATTCTATTTTCATAGAATATCTTAATTGAATTATAAGTAATGATCAATTAATCTTTTTGATTCTATATCTATTATGTTGAATCCTAGCGGCAACATGTCCTATATTTCTTTAGGTTGGTTATTGACGAATAACAAATATTTATCTTAGTTTTTCTTAGACCAAAAAGAAATGGGGCGTGGCCAAGCGGTAAGGCAACGGGTTTTGGTCCCGTTACTCGGAGGTTCGAATCCTTCCGTCCCAGATCGTTCGCATCAGAAAGGAAAAATTCTTCTCGATTGAAATTGAAATTTGAATTCAACAATTCTTTGTTTTTTTTATGATGGAGATGGATGCGAAAAGCTCAGAATCCTCGGATTCTGATTTTATATTTGATCTTACCTTACACGAGACTTTTTAGACTTTCTAATAATGAAAACAAAAAAACTTTATTCTCAAACTATCTCTCTGTTTTAAATTAAATGAAAATCAGATTCAATTGGATTAAATGAAAATCAGATTCAATTGGAGATGGTAAAAAAAAAGTAAATCATAATATTCAAATCAGAAAATCATATTTTATAAATTTATAAATATAAAGAAAAAATGAGAAAATATGAATATATTAGGATGTATTTATATTAGAATATATTCATACATAATTATTACATAAGAATATATATTGTCTCTTTTTATATTTTTCTTATTAAGAATATCTTATTATTTCAGATTATCTTATTATTCTCTAATTGACTAGAATTTAATATTTATGAATATTTCAATGAAATATTTAGTTAAATAAAAACTTTTATCCATTCATGGGGATTTCTTTTTCATCTGAATGAAAGTAAATCCAAAGCATTTTTTTAGGTTTATAATCTTTTTTATTTTAAGAAAAAGAATTTATGATGGACAATCCTGAAAAATTTGTTGAAGATGTAAATAAGTTTGCTTAAAACTGATTTTTTTTTTATGTGATATTATTCCTATGAGAAAATATGGGGGTAATTTTAAGTGAAATCCTTTCCGAGTATAGACTGAATCTATAAGTCTATAAGTATAGATTCTTATGTATCGGTTCAGCCAATGACTATTCATGATTCCATATTGAATCAATTGCATATGGTTCCAAATTAAAATAAAATGATAGGGATGTTATGGTAAAACTTCGTTTGAAACGATGTGGTAGAAAGCAACGTGCGACTTGAAGGACATGATTGGCTGTGGATTCTGACATCCACCATCTTCTATACGAATGAAGATGCTCTTGTCTCGACATGATTTGTTCTGCTAGAAACCTGATTTAATTTGTCTTGGGTTGCTAAATAAAGATACTAATGGTATATATAAGGTATAGCATATGATGGAGCTCGAGCAAAAAGAATTGATTCTTTTATCGGGGTAATAATCTAGGGTTAGTGACAATCAATAAGTTAGATCAACTTTGTAAATATATCATCAATATCTAAATTATAGATAAATGGAGAGGTTCAAAATTGAACAAGTTTGAAATGAAAAAAAAACCAAATTTGTCGAAATTTTTAAACTGTTTCGATCAAGAGTGTATCACAAAGGAATAAAATGATTTTTCCCTTTTTCATATAAAGAACAAAAAACAAAAGGTATGTTGCTGCCTTTTTGAAAAGGAGTAAAGATCACCGAAGTAATGTCTAAACCTAATGATTTAAAAAAGCGCAAAGCAAAGACAACAAATTCCGGAACAAGGAAACACTTTTTTAACTTGTCTCAACAATTGGATCAGAATGAGTAAAAAAAAATAGATCTGAAAATAGACAAAAAAAGAGGTTAGAGACAGCTCAAGAAATTTTAAGGATTTCCTTTTGAACTCTTTTAAAAATACCCAACTTGAGTTAGGAGTCTAAATGAAATTTCTTTTTCTGTAAAGAAGGAAAAAAAAGTCTCAAATTTCAGTCTAATTCTTTATAGATCCATTTCTCTTTCTATTTTTCGATATAGATAGAAATAGAAAAATAGAAAGAGAAATTCTAGAAATTAGAATCATTTTTTCTTGAGCCGTATGAGGAGAAAACTTCCTATACGTTTCTAGGGGGGCATCTTTTATCTACATCTATCCCAATGAGCCATCTATCGAATCGTTGCAATTGATGTTCGATCCCGAAGAGAAGGAAGAGATCTTCGAAAAGTGGGTTTTTATGATCCGATAAAGAATCAAACTTATTCAAATGTTCCTGCTATCTTATATTTCCTTGAAAAAGGTGCTCAACCCACAGAAACTGTTTATGATATTTTAAGCAAGACAGAATTCTTTAAAGAATTTCGAATTTTTTTTGATAAAAAAAGAAAATAAAAACAAGAATCATGAAGAAAAAAGTATAGGATAAAGAGTACCTATCTTTGTTTAATTCTTTATTAAAAGTTTCTTTTTTTCTTGTTCTATTCATACTTATTTTATTCTTCTTTTTCTTCTTTTTGTGGAACCCCCCCCCCCCAACAAGGGGGGTAATCTTTCTTCTTGTATTTGTATTGTATCTTTATTTTTTTGATTAAAGAAAGCCGCTATTTTTCTATCTATACCTTTTTCTTATTCCTTCTTTTTTTCCACTCAAAGTTTGATTCTTTATGTTGTGCTAATCCAACACAAATTTCCATAAAATTTCTTGAATTTTGTTTTCTAAAAAGTCCATTCATATTGACAATGGCGTATCAAACAAATATAATTTGATCGTATATAACTTTTTTATCCTCATTCCCTATTGGCTCTTTCCTTCATTTTAGTAAAAAGGATGAGTTTGCTGAATTTTTTTTTATTTCGATCATATCTACACTTCATATTGATCCGGGTTGCTAACTCAATGGTAGAGTACTCGGCTTTTAATTGCGACTATGATCTTTTACACATTTGGATGAAGAAATTCGTCTAGACTATTGGTATAGTTTATAAGACCACGACTGATCCTGAAAGGTAATGAATGGAAAAAAGAGCATGTCGTAAAAAGAAGAAAAAAATCTAAAAAAAGAATAATAAAGAATAATAGAAAAAAAAAAGAAAAATTCTTATTCTATTTATATTATGAGTACTAGAATTTTTCTTTTTAGAACATCTTTAAAGTTCAGTAAAGTATTTTTGGTCTAGTGAATAAATGGATAGAGCCTTATGGCTCCAATTCGAGTAAGACAAAAAAGCAACGAGCTTCCCTTCTTAATTTGAATGATTACCCGATCAAATTACTAATTATATGTTAAAAATAGATTAGTGCCTGATGTGGGAAAAGGGTCTCTTATGAGACCATTGATTCTTTTTTTTTTCTTAATCCTAATTATTCTTTATTGTGGATTGGAGACGGATGTGTAGAAGAAAGAGTATAGTGATAAAAAATTTTTATTTCCAAAGTCAAAAGAGTGATTGGGTTGCGAAAATAAAAGATTTTTACCCTTTTTTCTTATTTTGATTTTCTTTCTTTTATTATTATTCCTATATTACTAGTTATATTAACAAGTAAAAGAAAATCAAATTAGATAGAAAGGGAAAAGAAAAAGATCTGTAGATTGGGCTCTTTGTCTCCGGGGTATATATTCTTTATTTGTTCTTACTTTTCTATAATTCTATAATTTTTTACTTCTTATATTATTCTTATGATTTTTAATCACAGTACAGTATAAAAGTTTAAAAAGTAGAAAAAGTCTATAAAAAAGTCTATCTTATGTTAGATTTTTTCAAATAGAAAAAATCTAACATAAAAGTATAGACAGTGCATAGTATATAAAGAGTCTATAAAGAGTATATAATAATAATAGACTTCTATTATTAGAATTATCTTTTAGAATAATTAGAAGAATAATATTCTTATTCTATTATTCTTTATTATTCTAATTTCTTCTAGTTAGAAGTTCTACTATTTTCTTATAAAATTTACTATAAGATAAAAAATAGACTATATACAACATACACACATACGCCGTTCTGACCATATTGCACTATGTATCATTTCATAACACAAGAAATGCCTCTCTTTTTTGGTTAAAGTAGAAATGTATTTAAATAACAGAATTACAAGGATATTTAGATTGAAAAAAGAGAGATTTTGGCAACAAAACTTCCTATATCCGCTACTCCTTCAGGAGTATATTTACTCACTTGCTCATTATCATAGCTTCAATAGTTTGATTTTTTATGAACCTGTGGAAATTATTGGTTATGACAATAAATCTAGTTTGGTACTTGTGAAACGTTTAATTACTCGAATGTATCAACAGAAATATTTGATTTCTTCGGTGAATGATTCTAACCAAAATGGATTTTCGCTGCACAAGAATTCTTTTTCTTATCATTTTTATTCTCAAATGATATCAGAAGGTTTTGGAGTCATTCTGGAAATTTCATTCTCGTCGCGATTAGTATCCTCCCTTGAAGAAAAAAGAATACCAAAATCTCAGAATTTACGATCTATTCATTCAATATTTCCCTTTTTAGAGGATAAATTATTACATTTAAATTATGTGTCGGATCTACTAATACCCTATCCCATCCATCTGGAAATCTTGGTTCAAATCCTTCAATGCTGGATCAAAGATGTTCCTTCTTTGCATTTATTTCGATTGATTTTCCACGAATATCATAATTTGAATAGTCTCATTACTTCAAAAAAATACATTTACGTCTTTTCAGAAAAAAAGAAAAGATTCTTTTGGTTCCTACATAATTTTTATGTATATGAATGCGAATATATATTCCTCTTTCTTCGTAAACAGTCTTCTTATTTACGATCAATATCTTCTGGAGTCT